AGAGTGAATAGATCCGCCATTTCTGGGAATCTCTCTTCTGATTCAAAAAAATCGTGGCGTAACGCGTATCCCCCTTTGTTCCGGTCATGGAATAGATGAAAGAAATCAAAAAATGGATTTTTGTTCAAGAATGAAATCTTATTGGAACTGTCCGGTTCATCCTTCGGAACCAGATCCGGGATGTGATATGGTTCCGAGGGATGAATTGAGACGGTATTTTTTAAATACGTAATTATCTTGAATATATCAACCATTTCTTTATTTTCCGCTCGCCTGGAAGGGACAAAAGAAACATCTTGTTTTTTCTTCAACAATTTCTGATCTCTAGTGGACCTCTCAGTAGGATTCGAACCCAGATGAAGTTCTGACCATCTGTCAGAGAAAAAAGAACGAATTGATCTTGTAGGATTCCCAAGAAATTCTTCGATTTCTTCCGGAAGCAGATGATTATTCATCCGCTTCTCAGGTTCCGTGAATAGCCAGGACATGGAGGAAGATCCAAAAAGGCATTTCGGGAATCGATCTGATTCTATCTCTGTTTGATCGATAAATGTGTGATATTCTGAATTCTCATTTCTAACGGAATCGAAATGATCTCTGGATTGATCAGAAGAAGATCCTTTCCATTGGCTAGAATCCGTTACTTGAACGAAAATAGATCTTGTGGAATCATATTGAATATTTGACAATACATTCCGTACCTTGCTAAAAAACCGATCCTTGTTTACCAACCACACATTGTCTAACCAAATACAATTCTCTCTCGAGACGTTCCTCAAAAAATCCGATTCGTGCTGATTCTTCCCCCAACTAACGAAAAGATCTTGGCGGAATTGCCACATATGAAATTGAGCACAATTTTGCAAAGAAATACCCCACTTGTTTCTCGAGAAGAGATGGAAAACATGCTCGATATCATTGGATTGCATAGTTGCCCCAGCTCCTTGTTGTTTGAAGAAACTCCCCCCCTGAATTGGTCTTTTTTCACGAAAAGCAGACATGAGATAACAAATCAAGTCTTTCCCTAAGATTTCGAATAGCTGTCCCGAATTCAAGTTGATTATGTTTCGTTTCTTCCTCGGAGAAAGACGATCAAACAATTCCCAATCAGGGTCCTTGCGGATCGGATCATCCGTATAGGATAAAAAAAGAAACTCCAGATATTTGCTATCTTTCTCTTTGAATGAAATCTCAATTCCAGCTACGGTTTCATTAGATATCTGACAACTAGAATCCCTCTTTTTTCCGATCCGGTTCCTCCACCACCGCGAACCCCGGTTAGATTCAGGCATGATACACCTTTTCTTTATTGGGAGAACCCAAGTACTCTCTTGCGGATCCATGAAACAACTCTCAGAAATCTTTTTCCCCTTTGGAAGATACAGGAGCGAAACAATCAACCTATTTCTATTGGAAGACCAAAAAGATTCTTCCAATGTCTCATTTCTGGGTCCAATGGAATTCATAGGTATAGGAAGAAGCCCCATCAAATAGAGATTTTTTCTTTCGACCATCTTTCGATTGTTAATACGAGATATAAGGACCACTACTACAAGCAGTACTACACCTTTGATCGTGAAATATCGATTGCTTGTTGCACCCTGTGAATCACGTGAAAGTAGGATACTCCAAATTCGGGGGTCAAAGAGTTTCATAAAACGTTCTTGGCGGAAAAAAATGTGAGTGAAAGATCCCACTGAATAGAATTTGATCCATGAATCTAAGAAATAGTGAGAATTCTTTATCTCTCTAAAGATCTCTCTCAATTCGAATATCCAGGATTTTAATTGATGTCGTCTCATTGATTCCTCCTAAAGATTTAATTTAAATTTGAATTTGGTTATTCACGATGTACGATGATCCCTGTTAAGCATCCATGGCTGAATGGTTAAAGCGCCCAACTCATAATTGGCAAATTCGTAGGTTCAATTCCTGCTGGATGCACGCCAATGGGAACATGAAATAAGTCTATTGGAATTGGCTCTGTATCAATGGAATCTCATCATCCATACATAACGAATTGGTATGTTATATTCATACTATGACATATAAACAGTAAGAACTAGAATTCTTATCGATACTGGAACTCATAGGGAAGAAAATGGATTTATGGATGGAATAAAATATGCAGTATTTACAGAAAAAAGTCTTCGTTTATTGGGGAACAATCAATATACTTCTAATGTCGAATCAGGATCAACTAGGACAGAAATAAAGCATTGGGTCGAACTCTTCTTTGGTGTCAAGGTAATAGCTATGAATAGTCATCGACTCCCGGGAAAGGGTAGAAGGATGGGACCTATTATGGGACATACAATGCATTACAGACGTATGATCATTACGCTTCAACCGGGTTATTCTATTCCACCTCTTATAAAGAAAAGAACTTAAAGCAAAAGACTTAATAACACGGCAATACATTTATACAAAACTTCTACCCCGAGCACACGCAATGGAGCCGTAGACAGTCAAGTGAAATCCAATCCACGAAAGAATTTGATCTATGGACAGCATCGTTGTGGTAAAGGTCGTAATGCCAGAGGGATCATTACCGCAGGGCATAGAGGGGGAGGTCATAAGCGTCTATACCGTAAAATCGACTTTCGACGGAATGAAAAAGAGATATCTGGTAGAATCGTAACCATAGAATACGACCCTAATCGAAATGCATGCATTTGTCTCATACACTATGGGGATGGTGAGAAGAGATATATTTTACATCCCAGAGGGGCTCTAATTGGAGATACCATTGTTTCTGGTACAGAAGTTCCTATATCAATGGGAAATGCCCTACCTTTGAGTGCGGTTTGAACTATTGATTTACGTAATTGGAAGTAACCAATTAGGTTTACGACGAAACCTAGAAATCGATCACTGATCCAATTGGAGTACCTCTACGGGATAGACCTCAACAGAAAACTGTTGAGTAACGGCAGCAAGTGATTGAGTTCAGTAGTTCCTCATAGAAAATTACTGACTCTAGAGATATGGTAATATGGAGAAGACAAAATTGTTTGAAGCGCGCACAGAACCGGAAGCGCCCCTTGTTTCAAAGAGAGGAGGACGGGTTATTCACATTTCATTTGATGGTCAGAGGCGAATTGAAAGCTAAGCAGTGGTAATTAGAAAGACCCCCCCCGGGGAAAAATAGAGATGTCTCCTACGTTACCCGTAATATGTGGAAGTATCGACGTAATTTCATAGAGTCATCCGGTCTGAATGCTACATGAAGAACATAAGCCAGATGACGGAACGGGGAGACCTAGGATGTAGAAGATCATAACATGAGTGATTCGGCAGATTTGGATTCCTATATATCCACTCATGTGGTACTTCATCATACGATTCATATAAGATCCATCTGTCTAGATATCATCATATACATCTAGAAAGCCGTATGCTTTGGAAGAAGCTTGTACAGTTTGGGAAGGGGTTTTGATTGATAAAAAAGAAGAATCTACTTCAACCGATATGCCCTTAGGCACGGCCATACATAACATAGAAATCACACTTGGAAAGGGTGGACAATTAGCTAGAGCAGCAGGCGCTGTAGCGAAACTGATTGCAAAAGAGGGTAAATCGGCCACATTAAGATTACCATCTGGGGAGGTCCGTTTGATATCCAAAAACTGCTTAGCAACAGTCGGACAAGTGGGTAATGTTGGGGTGAACCAAAAAAGTTTGGGTAGAGCCGGATCTAAGTGTTGGCTAGGTAAGCGTCCTGTAGTAAGAGGAGTAGTTATGAACCCTGTAGACCATCCCCATGGGGGCGGTGAAGGGAGAGCCCCAATTGGTAGAAAAAAACCCACAACCCCTTGGGGTTATCCTGCGCTTGGAAGAAGAAGTAGGAAAAGGAACAAATATAGTGATAGTTTTATTCTTCGTCGCCGTAAATAGGAACATTGAAAATCAAATTTTTTGAATTGGAAATAATGTGATGGGCGAACGACGGGAATTGAACCCGCGCATGGTGGATTCACAATCCACTGCCTTGATCCACTTGGCTACATCCGCCCCTTCCCTTATCTAGCTAAAGGATTTTCTCTTTTTTCCATTCATCATTATTGTATTGATTCTTACCTTCATACTTCAGATTAAGATCGAGATATTGGACATAGAATGCCAATTTCAAAAATGTAAAAAAAGGAGTAATCAGCCGTGACACGTTCACTAAAAAAAAATCCTTTTGTAGCTAATCATTTATCGGGAAGAATTGAAAAACTCAACATGAGGGAGGAGAAAGAAATAATAGTTACTTGGTCTCGGGCATCTACCATTATACCCACAATGATTGGCCATACAATCGCTATTCATAATGGAAAGGAACATTTACCTATTTATATCACAGATCGTATGGTCGGTCACAAATTGGGAGAATTCGCACCTACTCTCACTTTCGTGAGACACGCGAAAAACGATAATAAATCTCGTCGTTAGTCGTTCTACTAAGTATTCATTTGAAAAGCCTTATCTTAAGAGTCTTTATCTTATAGTAACTTCTAGTAAGAGTCTAGGTATAGTATTTTTTTTTCTTTTTCTAGTATACTAAGACTTCTACTTTTCTTACTTATTCTTACTTTTCTTACTTATCTTATACTATACTTCACCTAGGCACTTATCATTCATTGGCGGGGGAGAACTTTCTTTTATGATAAAGAACGAAAATTCGGATTCGGATAGAGAAGCAAAAGTGTTAGCTCAACATATACGTATGTCTGTTTTCAAAGCACGAAGAGTAGTAGTAGCAATCCCACCAATATCTTGTTCTAAGAACAAGATATTGAGCTCAACATATACGTATGTCTGTTTTCAAAGCACGAAGAGTA